ATCACGCTCTGTAGGATTTGAACCTACGACATCGGGTTTTGGAGACCCACGTTCTACCGAACTGAACTAAGAGCGCTTTCTTATGACAGCAGATACGACTGTCAAGAAAAGGATTCTTTTTGTACCCCCAATACATTTTGTATGCATTGCATATAGTATCATAAAATAAAAGATTATGTCCAATTTTCATCGATCTCAATTGACCCCTCGTTACTGGCCATAGGAAAAATAATAGGTAGGGATGACAGGATTTGAACCCGTGACATTTTGTACCCAAAACAAACGCGCTACCAAACTGCGCTACATCCCTTTTAATTGTTGTACAGTGTCATTGTAGAGAATCCCTGTCTTGTTTTCCACATCGTTATTTCCTCTATCTATATACAATTTCTCTTGCCATTTCTTCTTTTTGGTCTCATATAATAAAAGAATTATATACATATGAAACCTAACGTATAAAAGAATTAATATTTATCGGTAATGCTCAGGAAGAGGGGGTCATCTTTTTCTGTTTTAGGTACAAGTGGATCTCATCTACCGGATCATTGTACATATCCATTTTAGTTAGGGATTCCGCATACAAATACAAGCGATCTTTAACTACATATGCATCTGATCATATATGTATTCCAATAAAGAAGGAGGATTTTCAATGCGAGATATAAAAACATATCTCTCCGTGGCACCTGTGCTAACTACTCTATGGTTTGGGTCTTTAGCAGGTCTATTGATAGAGATCAATCGTTTATTCCCAGATGCGTTGGTATTCCCCTTTTTTTCATTCTAGTTATTGATATGGGAATGGATGAATGAAGAAGATTAGAGATAGAATAAATTCTCTGTGACCAACCCCCCCCCCCTTTTTTTTTTCAGTTCTTTAGGAAAGAGAAAGAATAAAAGTGGATTGAACCTCAGTCAAACTCGGGTTCAGGATAGAATTAATAGAGGTAGAACAGAAATAGAAATGGGGGTCTAGGGCAGGCTGTTCGAGATCATATAAGATAGTAAATGAAATGCTGGGATTAGGAATAATGAATAGTTAGAAATAATTGTATTACTTATGATTTTATTACTTTATTGATTGCAACGAAATCTTTCATAATTGGATTTCGAGTTAGCAATCTATTTTCTATTTATTTTTCGTTCCTTTCTTCTTCTTCGGTTCGGATCGAAAATAGAAGAATTGAGTGAATCCAAAGGAGGTTCATGGCCAAGGGTAAAGATGTCAGAGGAATAGTTATTTTGCAATGTACCAGTTGTGTCCGAAATGATTTCAATAAAGAATCGCGAGGCACTTCCAGATATATTACTCAAAAGAATCGACACAATACACCTAGTCGATTGGAATTGAGAAAATTCTGTCCTTATTGTTACAAGCATACGATTCATGGGGAGATAAAGAAATAGATCGAACGGAACACGTGTACCATCCTTCCAAGGAACAGGAAGAAATTATATATATATATAAACAAATCAAGTCCTATTTCGGTCGGATCCGAAATGAATGAAGAAATGGGATTTTAGAGATAAGGAATAAACCATGGATAAATCCAAGCGACTCTTTCGTAAATCCAAGCGATCTTTTCGTAGGCGTTTGCCCCCAATTGGATCGGGGGATCGAATTGATTATAGAAACATGAGTTTAATTAGTCAATTTATTAGTGAACAGGGAAAAATATTATCTAGACGAGTGAATAGATTGACCTTGAAACAACAACGATTAATTACTATTGCTATAAAACAAGCTCGTATTTTATCTTCGTTACCTTTTCTTAATAATGAGAAACAATTTGAGAAAACCGAGTCGATCCCTAGAACTACTGGTCCTAGAACCAGAAATAAATAGGCCTACTCCTCAATTGAATCAAAACAACTCTAATTGGAATTCAAAATCAGATTGATTGATGTTTTGTTCGAAAAAGCCGAGAGATTTGATTGTTGCGTCGTAATAGAATAAAAAAAAAGAATGGGAGAAGAAGAAATCTGTTTTTTTTTTGAAACGTGTTCGTTCATTCGTACTACTTATCTTATCATATTAATTTCTACTCTACCTTCCCGGAGGTCATTCTCCGGGGAACTCCGTTTAAATCATTCCGGTGAATTCCTTCCAATCTCCTTATTTGATGATCTCATTGGAAATCATGTAAAGACAATTCCTATTTGATATAGCTATTTGTGCAGGTATTTTACGATTAAGAAGCAACTGCCTCTTGTACAGATCATGTATTAATCGACTATAACTATAGGATACCCTATTCTCACGAGTTACTGCATTTATCCGAGTGATCCACAAACGACGAAAATCTCTCTTTCGCCTGCCTCTATCCCGATGAGTGGACACCAAAGCTCTCATTTTCTGTTGAGTAGTAGTTCGAGTAAGTCTTGAATGGGCCCCTCGAAAGGTTGATGCAAATAAACGAATTTTTGTTCGACGTCTCCGAGCTATATATCCTCGTCTAACTCTGGTCATTGAATCAAATTAAACTTTGATGAATAACTAATCGATTTCTTTTCTTTCAGTCATTCTTTTCCCCTCTCCTGGTTTATTAATAACAAAACGGATTCTTCCAATGTATAAAATAAAAATTCCAATGGCTTTTGCTACTATGACCTTCCCAACCACGATTTTTTATTTCTTCCAGGCATTTATTTCACCTCAAAATAAGAAATTTTACCGATATTTGGTATAAAATAAATAGGTAGTAAATGTAAATGGATAAATAAATAAATAGTGGCTTCCATCGTTTCTATGGTTACTTCTTAAACGGTGAGGCCCTCTCTATACACCGGAGCCCCTTCCCTCATTTAATCAATGTTATTGGTAACTTGTACAGTTCACACTCTTTGGCTCTACCCATGAATTATCCAGTAATAGGTCTTTTCACAATGAGATCTATTCATACAGTGACGGCATTTAATTATGAAGGTTGGCTAGGTAGCTGACCCTGTTAGTCCGTTCTTGCAAGAGTAGGAGCATAATCTTTCTGCTTCTGAAATATCATTTCCCCCGCTTAATGGATAACCATTTGCTACCAATGGAGAATTGCTTTTCATCTCAAATCGAGGTGATTGGATTTGCACCAATGGAAACCATAAATTCGATACACAATAGAGGTATATGATAGATCTTTATTTTTAGATAGTGAATGGAGTTCTTCCATTCTATCCCATTCATTGGTACTGACTGGAAAAATCGTCTCATTTGTTCTAACTCATGATCTGAACGAGTCGCACATACACCCTAGTACATGTTCCTCGACGCTGAGGACATCCTCGAAGAGCTGGGGATTTCGTGACATTTCTGATTGGCTGTCTTGTGTTTCTAATAAGTTGTTTAATAGTTGGCATGCTGAATCGTATACAGAATGGGCTGGTTTAGATCGATCCTAACCGGATGATTATGAATTACTTCCATTTACTATTTTATTTTACCCGGGTAAGAAGATAAAAGATCAAATCACGGTTCATTCGAATTATGATTCGAAATGGAATCACGGATTTATGCGAAATCCCCGGTATTTTCGACCGCTACAAGATCAACAATGCCATGAGCTTGGGCTTCTGCTGCTGACATAAAAACATCTCTTTCCATGTCTTCGGATACAACCCATAAAGGATTGCCCGTTCTTTGTACATAAACCCTTGTGAGGGTTTCGCGGAGTTTCAGTAGTTCTTCCGCTTCCAGGATAAATTCTCCTGTGGGTGCCTCATAAAAAGAACTAGCAGGTTGGTGGATCATAACCCTGATGATATAACATAATAAACGATTCCTCTATCTCCGCATGATCGGGCGAAAGGAAGGGATAAAGAATAACAAACAAGAAGAAAAAGATAGAATTGAACAACCGTACAGGCATCTTTTGTGCATTGCATACGGCTCTGCAATGGAATTTCTTTTTCCCTTCCATCGAAGAAAGAGACAAATAGAATCCATCAGACCCAGATCGTTGAATGATCCATTTACCATCCTTCCTTTCGTAGGAGTCAAAAAATACTATGATGGTTCCGTTGCTTTATATATTTATCTCGTCTGAGATTCAGCAATCCCAAAGTTTCTTTTTGATCCGATCAAATAAGGAAAAAAGAATCTTTTTTTTTTCATAACATAAATATCGGAAAGAGACTTCTGGTGTGGAAGCAAAAAGGTTTGTGACGCTGAAATGGAACCCCGATACATAAGATCAAATCGGAAATAACCTTTGTTTCATACTACTATCTCGATACATAATCTCATGTTATGAAAAAACGAGAATGGTTTGCTCATATCGAACTCGAAGTGCCATGCTATTATTACTTATTATTTATATTCCATATGGCGAAGGCATAGTCTTCTTTTTCTCTCAAATAAAAAACTCATTGGCGCCAAGCGTGAGGGAATGCTAGACGTTTGGTAATTTCTCCTCCGACCAGGATGAAAGATCCCATTGAAGCGGCTAATCCCATGCATATTGTATGCACATCTGGTGGCACAAATTGCATAGTATCATAAATAGATATTCCTGGTATTACCCATCCGCCGGGAGAGTTTATAAACAAATAAAGATCCCTGGTATCATCCTCTATGCTGAGATATACCATGAGACCAACAAGTTGATTCGAGATCTCGCTATCAACCTCTTGGCCTAAAAAAAGTAATCTTTCTCGATAAAGTCGGTTGATTAGGACAAAATTGTATCCTTTAGGAACCGTACACGCACCTTTGGATGCATACGGTTCAAAAAATAAAAATTGCGAAACAAAAAAAGAATCAATGTGTCGATTCCAGCCCTTTTCTCTTTTCGTAGCAGGGTTTTTCCTAACGAAGGGGCTTTTTCTTCCATTTTTCAAGAAACATGAGTTTTGACTTGACTTGCTTCCCTAGAATTCACTGAACTTATCGAACTAACCTCTCATTGATGTATTGTTTCATCGAGATCCAAATCACGATGTAATTTTCTTGTTCCTGAATGGGCCTCTTCAATTCTTTTAGGTTTATGCTCTACTCCGGGTAAAGATCTGCCCGAATTCTATTTGCACATATAGGACAAATAATCTCAGTACCACTTCTTTTTTTTTTTTCAATTCGTTTCATGTCTTCCGCCCAATATATGATGTATTCATCATATTACTCCATTGATTGGCAGTATGAGATCACTCATATGGTATAAAGGAATCATTTATGATACGAGTGGTAATCATACATAGATTACCAATTTGGTATTTTCTGAACGGAGCCTGTATACTTCATTTTATTGGTCCAAGCCAACCATAAATTCTTCTAATTGATAATATGGATCCCCCAATAAATTGATCTAATTGCACTTCACGCTCCGAATTATTGATGGTTCAATCAATCTTTCTTGGGCGAAAGAGAGGATATCTCCATCGGGGGAGAGAACGGGGAAATCCCATATGACCCAATATGTCTGACAAGTCGCACTATACGTCAACCCAAACTGCATCTTCCTCTCCAGGACTCCGAAAAGGTACTTTTGGAACACCAATGGGCATTAAATTAAAGAAAAAGAGGTTAAGTACTATACTTCACTTTGATGTGGAAACGTAACAACGGGTTTATTGTCTTCATAATATTGCCGTTTATCGTATTTTATCCATAGATTCGAAGGTTCATGGAGGAAGACAGAATGAATAAAGAAAAATTCTTACGAATGGATCGTTTGAATGATGAACAAGTATCTATGCATTCGCTCACAAAAAATGGGACCAGCCCCCATTGCGTATTGGTACTTATTGGGTATAGAATAGATCTGCTTCTCTTTGTTCCTACGAACAGAATTGTTCAATTATTACCAACGGAACGGAATAAATATTAACCCTTGCTTCGGGATAATCCACTGAAAAGGTGAGGTCCATAGCATAGTCTTTTCCAATGCGATAAAGTTACATAGTGTCTATTTTTTCTTTGATAAAGGGGTATTTCCATGGGTTTACCTTGGTATCGTGTTCATACCGTCGTATTGAATGATCCCGGTCGGTTGCTTTCTGTCCATATAATGCATACAGCTCTAGTTTCTGGTTGGGCCGGTTCGATGGCTTTATACGAATTAGCAGTTTTTGATCCCTCTGACCCCGTTCTTGATCCAATGTGGAGACAAGGTATGTTCGTTATCCCTTTCATGACTCGTTTAGGAATAAACAATTCATGGGGTGGTTGGAGTATCACAGGAGGAACTATAACGAATCCGGGTATTTGGAGTTACGAAGGTGTGGCCGGGGCACATATTGTGTTTTCTGGCTTGTGCTTCTTAGCAGCTATCTGGCATTGGGTGTATTGGGACCTAGAAATATTCTGTGATGAACGTACGGGAAAACCCTCTTTGGATTTGCCCAAGATCTTTGGAATTCATTTATTTCTCGCAGGGGTGGCTTGCTTTGGGTTTGGCGCATTTCATGTAACAGGCTTGTATGGTCCTGGAATATGGGTGTCCGATCCTTATGGCCTAACCGGAAAAGTACAATCTGTAAATCCAGCGTGGGGCGCGGAAGGTTTTGATCCTTTTGTTCCGGGAGGAATAGCCTCTCATCATATTGCAGCGGGGACATTGGGCATATTAGCGGGTCTATTCCATCTTAGTGTCCGCCCGCCCCAACGTCTATACAAAGGATTACGTATGGGCAATATTGAAACGGTCCTTTCCAGTAGTATCGCTGCTGTCTTTTTTGCAGCTTTCGTTGTTGCTGGAACTATGTGGTATGGTTCAGCAACTACCCCGATCGAATTATTTGGTCCCACTCGTTATCAGTGGGATCAGGGATACTTCCAGCAAGAAATATATCGAAGGGTTGGTGCCGGGCTAGCCGAAAATCTGAGTTTGTCGGAAGCTTGGTCTAAAATTCCCGAAAAATTAGCTTTTTATGATTACATCGGTAATAATCCGGCGAAAGGGGGATTATTCAGAGCAGGCTCAATGGATAACGGGGATGGAATAGCTGTTGGATGGTTAGGACACCCCATCTTTAGAGATAAAGAAGGGCATGAGCTTTTTGTACGTCGTATGCCTACTTTTTTTGAAACATTTCCAGTAGTTTTGGTAGACGGAGACGGAATTGTGAGAGCCGATGTTCCTTTTAGAAGGGCAGAATCAAAGTATAGTGTCGAACAGGTAGGTGTAACTGTTGAGTTCTATGGTGGCGAACTCAATGGAGTCAGTTATAGTGATCCCGCTACTGTGAAAAAATATGCTAGACGTGCCCAATTGGGTGAAATTTTTGAATTAGATCGTGCTACTTTGAAATCCGATGGTGTTTTTCGTAGCAGTCCAAGAGGTTGGTTCACTTTTGGACATGCTACGTTTGCTTTGCTCTTCTTTTTCGGACACATTTGGCATGGCGCTAGAACCTTGTTCAGAGATGTTTTTGCTGGTATTGACCCAGATTTGGATGCTCAAGTGGAATTTGGGGCATTCCAAAAACTTGGAGATCCAACTACAAAGAGACAAGTAGTCTGATACAACATTGCTCTGGTATCTTTCGCCTCTATTTTATTTTTTTTTTTGATTTGACATAAGGGATTGGAGAAATCTTGATTTTCATCATCGCCCTTTCTTTGACTCTTGCCCTTTCTTTATCTGGGAAATGATCCCAAATGAATAGGTGTGGAAGCTATAATTGTAAACCACGATCGAATCTATGGAAGCATTGGTTTATACATTCCTGTTAGTCTCGACTTTAGGGATCATTTTTTTCGCTATCTTTTTTCGAGACCCGCCTAAGGTTCCGACTAAAAAGATGAAATGATTTTTCATTATCTCAATTGAAGTAATGAGCCCCCCAATATGGGAGGTTCATTATTTCAACTAGTCCCCGTGTTCCTCGAATGGATCTCTTAGTTGTTGAGAGGGTTGCCCAAAAGCGGTATATAAGGCGTACCCAGTAAAGCTTACAAGTGAACCAGATATGGAGATGGCGACTAGGGTTGCTGTTTCCATTATTAGATAATTTCAAGACCACGATCGATCTACGCTACGATAAGATCGTTTATTTACAACGAAATAGTATACAAAGTCAACAGATCTCAACCAATGCAATAGGATTTATGGCTACACAAACCGTTGAGGGTAGTTCTAGATCTGGGCCAAGACGAACTATTACAGGGGATTTATTGAAACCATTGAATTCGGAATATGGTAAAGTGGCTCCTGGATGGGGAACTACCCCCTTCATGGGTGTCGCAATGGCTCTATTTGCGATATTCCTATCTATTATTTTGGAGATTTATAATTCTTCCGTTTTACTGGATGGAATTTCAATGAGTTAGGTCCCATAAGAACCATGAAGTCCTAGCTTTTCAATCCAAAATGAATCACTTAGGACTCGGATTTCTAGGCCATTCTGGTAGTTCGACCGTGGAATTCCGTTGTTTCGGTATTTCCGGAATATGAGTGTGTGACTTGTTATAATTGATCCTATTGATAGTACAGAGAATAGGTCTGTCATCTCGATAGAGATGGTTCTACCTCGTCGGATATTCATTCTAGTATCTGGAGCACGGAATATATGGAATAGATCAAGAAATATTTGAACTATGATTCATACCTACTATTCAGACCTCGCGACCGGACTCCAACAAATTTTCAAACAACGAGGTATTTCATAAATCGAACGATTTTTCTTCCTTCAGAATTATGCTTATTTTGACCGAAGGACCAATGTTTCTATGGATTTTTAGTCATTCCATCCATTCATTGAATAAGTGATGATCAAATGGTTCTTACTCAGAGAACCTTTGGGCTTAGCTTGGGCGCTTTATTGAATCATCGTGGTTCTAGTATGAATCTGAGGTTTCAATCGATTCATAGGGTCTCCACAAGAGAATTCCTATCAATAGTAAACAAAACAATCCGTATTACGCACAAACAAAAACAACAAATCCAAAATAAAATAAATAGGGGAAGAGAAGATTCAAGAGGCCTGTAACGATCAACATAAAGACGAATGAGCCAACTTGATATTTTGGCATTATCATCACAAAGAAGAGATTCCGGATTTTGGTTCCTTCGCTTCGTATCTTCAGGGACGATTGAATCAAGTGGCTAAGAAGTTTCAAACTTTCTATTACATATCCGTTGCAACCACTATTTGGGTGTTTTTGCTTGAGCCGTACGAGATGAAATTCTCATATACGGTTCTCAGAGGGGGAGTCTCTTTGGTTTACCTATCTCAATAAAGTATATGATTGGTTCGAGGAGCGTCTCGAGATTCAGGCGATTGCAGATGATATAACTAGTAAATATGTTCCTCCTCATGTCAACATATTTTATTGTCTAGGAGGGATCACACTTACTTGTTTTTTAGTACAAGTAGCTACCGGTTTTGCTATGACTTTTTACTACCGTCCGACCGTTACAGAGGCTTTTGCCTCTGTTCAATACATAATGACTGAAGCCAACTTTGGTTGGTTAATCCGATCAGTTCATCGATGGTCAGCAAGTATGATGGTGCTAATGATGATCCTACACGTATTTCGTGTGTATCTCACAGGTGGATTTAAAAAACCTCGCGAATTGACTTGGGTTACAGGTGTGATTTTGGCTGTATTGACTGCATCTTTTGGTGTAACTGGTTATTCCTTACCTCGGGACCAAATTGGTTATTGGGCAGTAAAAATCGTGACAGGCGTACCTGAAGCTATTCCTGTAATAGGATCCCCTTTGGTAGAGTTATTACGTGGAAGTGCTAGTGTCGGTCAATCCACTTTGACTCGTTTTTATAGTTTACACACTTTTGTATTACCTCTTCTTACTGCCGTATTTATGTTAATGCACTTTCCAATGATACGTAAGCAAGGTATTTCAGGTCCTTTATAGAGAAGACAGATCATAGATATTTGTAATCGATCATATATCATTTCGGGGAGGAGCAATAGTATTTCATTGCTACAAATATGGATTATTGAAAAGAATAAGACATGTTATTTGGATATTTCCCTTCAACTAACTCCGAAGTCTTGTATTCTTTATTTGATACGAATAGTTGAAGTGGATTCTCCGAAGAGAAGATG